TACCTGCGATAATTTCTAAATGAAATAAAACAATTGTTTTGTAAAACATTGCTTATTTTATTCACGTATTGGATTTCGCCAAAAGAAAATGATCCCATTGGTAAATGATTTCTTTTATATTTCGAAAAAATATCGATATTTTTTCGAAATGCAATGACTAGAAGAGCTACTGATAATAATGATCCACACAGAAGAGCTGCATAGCTCAATACCATCATACTTACGTGCATCATCAACCACTGTGATTGTAGAGCAGGTACTAAAATTGTGGATTGATGTATTTCAGTTAAAAGACCCGAAGTAGCAAATCCTTGGGTAAAAATAGCACTTGGTGCAGTTATTGCATGTAAATTATTTTTATGGTTTCTAAAATAGGGAACCATATGAATAATGGAGAAACTCCATGAAAGGAACATTAATGATTCATATAAATCGCTTAAAGGTAAATGTCCTGAATAAATCCACCGAATAACTAATAATCCTGTTATACATAAAAAGGTGGCTGCCATTCCTTTTTCCGACGAATTTTGTAGTCCTACGATTTCGTGGACTAATAATAATAAGTTCATAAAATAAATAAAAATTACAATTGAAACAATCGACAAAGAAATGTGAGTTAATATATGTTCTAAAGTAAAAAATATCATAAAAAATCCTAAAAAAAATAAAGATGGCCTCCAACAATGGAATGCAAATTAAGGCATTTCATTCTATATATTATAGGAGTTATTCTAGTCTTTTTTTTACTAGTATTTTTTGATAAGATGCCGCCACTCGGACTCGAACCGAGATGCTCTAGCACTGCTTCCTAAGAGCAGCGTGTCTACCGATTTCACCATAGCGGCTTGCTCGAAATCATAATAGCCCATCCATCTTCAATCGTCGAGATTGAAGGAGGCAATTCAATGCAATATCTTTAAGGAAATATTAAAAAGTATCGTTCAAATTTCTATTTGAACGTTCAATAATTATTACCTTTATTGTAGTTGGGGTAGTGTTAGTTTTAACAATGTAATGGCTTTTCATGCGTTTTAAGCTCTTATGGAATTGAAGAGTTGTAACTAGATAGTTATGTTCTTATATCCATGCCCATAACTACATTTTTTTATACCCCATTCCATTTTTATTTGTTTGATGATTTATTTCTCATTTATCTTATTTTATATTTTATTAAATTAATCCGAAATAAAAAAAAAAAAAATAGGATTTTTTATGGATCACAATTGAATTACTCAAGAAAAGGTATTGTTGTAAATATTTGGTTGGATAGCCTGTAAAACAAAACTGATTAATTAATTTAATCCAGTTTTAATTTCTGGGATTTTCATTGTGTCTAAAATTCGTGTTAGTATTTACCAAACCAATTAAAATTAAGTATTAGTCAAAACAATTGGTGGGCTGTTTGTATAACAAAAGAACGAGTTCAAATTTCTATTCATTCAATATTTATTTCATTTCAAAAAAAAAAAATAAATTTTAGAAAAATAATAGAGTTATCAAGATATTTATTCATATGGAATGTAGATTGTGCTTTATAGATAGAGATATCTTGATGGATCTTTTCAAACATAGAATAATAATAATATATATTCGATTCGGAATACAAAACCCAATAAATCTTCCTAAAAAAATGCTTTGTTTGAGAAGTGAATCGATGGGGAAAATAACAATCCCCATCCCACAAAAAAACCAATAAATAGAAAGAAAAGATGAAACTTTATTTGTATCTTGTGCCTGATTTTTTGTAGTCTTTTTCAAGTCTAGTAGACAGAAAAATTCTTATCTACATACGACAACAGAAAATTCCATCTCATATTGATAAGTTTAAATTATCTAATCGATTGGTTCATATTTATTAAGATTATTCCAAGACTTTATTACTTGTTTGTCGAACAAAAAAACTTTTAGACTTCCCGGTGGAAAGTGATTTGGCTAAAGAGAAAGCCTTTATTGATGCCCAATATGCTTTATTTTTCCAAAAATTTTTACGAATACGCTTTTTGGACATAGAAGTACGTTTTTTAGGAACCGCCATGAAAAAATGCAGAAGTTGTTCATTGTTATAGTTAAATGTGTAAGACATCTATTGTTCCAAATATAGAATTTATTACTATTACATATAATATTCGAAGAAAGAATATCTGAAGAAAGAATGATGTATACTAGCCAGTACTATCTATATATATATATCTATATATCGGATATCTTCATTCGGATATATATATACATGGGATTCAACCAAGGCTATAGAAATATAATTGCTTGACGTTGGTAATAATAAAAAAAAAGGTTTCATTTGGTACTTCCGTATATTTTCGTCATGTTACATTTCATCTAATTTCAAAAACGAAATCAAAAAGTTTCAGAACCCTTACCTAATTTAAGAAAACTAGACTCTAAACCCCTTTCTATATAATTGTAATTGATCAAGAAAGTATATCTAATTAATAATTAAAATTATAAAAATCGAATGAGACTAGTATCTGTTAGTGGTTAATTTGTTAATATTATTTGAAAAAAGTCCATTTTTTATTATTGCAGTTCTGTGTGAATTGAAGTGACGGATAACAAATCAACGGATATCATATAGTTTACCATAAACATAAGTTGTTTTTTTGAAAGAAATATAAGGAACTCGAACAGTTCCACAATGAACTAGTTCACAACCCATTAATGATTCCGAATAAATTAACTAAAATAACTAATAACAACGAGGTATCTTGTTTTACGTTTTTCGAGTTAAGTTATTGGTGGATAAGGATAATATATATTGGAATCAAGTACTTCAATTTTTTTTGTATCATTTTTTACTTGTTCTATGTTTCTAAATTATTGTAATAATGAAATGTTTGAAAATATTATATTCTGTATCTTCATAAATATCTTATTTATTTGAGTCCTTTCATATCTTGATTCTTGATTTTTTTACGTTTTTTTTTTACTCCTTTCGAAATCTATAAGAGCTGGTGAATCGGAAACAATTAAACAATTAAAAAAAAGTTTGATTTTTTTATGGAACATATATATCAATATGCGTGGATCATACCTTTCATTCCCCTTCCAGTTCCTATAGCAATAGGGTTGGGCCTTCTCCTTGTTCCGGCGGCAACAAAAAGTATTAGGCGCATATGGGCTTTTCCTAGTGTTTTATTACTAAGTATCGTTATGCTTTTTTCAGCCGATCTGTCTATTCAGCAAATAAACGGCAGTCCTATCTACCAATATGTATGGTCTTGGACCATCAATAATGATTTTTCCTTAGATTTCGGACACTTTATAGATCCGCTTACTTCTATTATGTTAATATTAATTACTACTGTTGGAATAATGGTTCTTATTTATAGTGACAATTATATGTCTCATGATCAAGGCTATTTGAGATTTTTTTCTTATATGAGTTTTTCTAATGCTTCCATGCTGGGATTAGTTACTAGTTCAAATTTGATACAAATTTATTTTTTTTGGGAATTGGTTGGAATGTGTTCGTATCTATTAATAGGTTTTTGGTTCACACGCCCCCTTGCAGCAAGTGCTTGTCAAAAAGCCTTTGTAACTAATCGTGTAGGGGATTTTGGTTTATTTTTAGGAATCTTAGGTCTTTATTGGATAACGGGGAGTTTTGAATTTCGGGATTTGTTCGAAATAGCCAAAAATTTGATTGATAATAATGGGGCCAATTCCTTATTTCTAACTTTGTGTGCTTCCCTATTATTTGTTGGTGCGGTTGCTAAATCTGCGCAATTCCCCCTTCACGTATGGTTACCCGATGCTATGGAGGGTCCTACTCCTATTTCGGCTCTTATACACGCTGCTACTATGGTAGCAGCGGGAATTTTTCTTATAGCTCGCCTTCTTCCTCTTTTTACAGTCATACCTTACATAATGTATATAATTTCTTTGGTAGGTATAATAACAATACTATTAGGAGCTACTTTGGCTCTTGCTCAAAGAGATATTAAAAGAAGTTTAGCCTATTCTACAATGTCTCAATTGGGTTATATTATGTTAGCTTTAGGCATGGGATCTTATCGGGCTGCTTTATTTCATTTGATCACTCATGCCTATTCGAAAGCATTATTATTTTTAGGATCTGGATCCATTATTCATTCTATGGAAACTATTGTTGGATATTCTCCGGATAAAAGCCAGAACATGGCTCTTATGGGCGGTTTAACAAAATATGTGCCAATTACAAAAACTTCATTTTTATTAGGTACACTTTCTCTTTGTGGTTTTCCACCTCTTGCTTGTTTTTGGTCCAAAGACGAAATTCTTAATGATAGTTGGTTGTATTCACCTATTTTTGCAATAATAGCTTGTTTCACAGCAGGGTTAACTGCATTTTATATGTTTCGGATGTATTTACTTACTTTTGAAGGGCATTTAAATTTTAATTTTAAAAATTACAGCGGAAAAAAAAATAATGCGTTCTATTCAATATCCATATGGGGAAAAAAAGCGATAAAAAAAAAAAAAATTTTATCAACAATGAATAATAATCAGAGGGGTTCCCTTTTTTCAAAAAAAACATATCCAATTGATGGTAATGTAAGAAATATGATACAACCCCTTATTACTATTAAAAATTTTCCCAATAAAAAAACTTCCACGTATCCTTATGAATCGGACAATACAATGTTATTGCCACTTTTTGTATTGGTCTTATTTACTTTATTTGTTGGATCCATAGGAATTCCTTTTGATCAAGGAAGAATATATTTGGACATATTATCAAAATGGTTAATTCCGTCGATAAACTTGCTACATTCAAATTCTAACAATTTTTTTGATTGGTATGAATTTGTGCGAAATGCAATTTTTTCAGTCAGTATAGCTTATTTCGGAATATTTATAGCGTCTCTTTTATATGGGCCCGCTTTTTCATATTTTCAGAATTTGAACTTAATCAATTTTTTTGTTAAAACGGGTCCTAGAAGACTTGTCTGGGACAAAATAATAAATGTAATATATAATTGGTCATATAATCGAGGTTACATAGA